GTTTTTTACTAGCGGCTTTAACTCTAACCTCGGCTCTATTTATTGGTCTGAGTAAGATAGGACTTATTTGAAATTAATTGAATGAATAATTCATAAAAAGAAATCCTTCTGTGGTATTCCATATATTTGGTAGTTCCTTACCGTGTTAATTACCAATTATTGGGAATTGAGATTCCTAAGCAATACGAATTAATAGTAATATTTCGGGATAGATATTACCTCCCCTTTTCCCTTTTCAAATAAATTAAATTGAAATGATTGAAGTTTTTCTATTTGGAATTGTCTTAGGTCTAATTCCTATTACTTTGGCTGGATTATTCGTAACCGCATATTTACAATACAGGCGTGGTGATCAGTTGGACCTTTGATTAATATTAATTCACATCTCTTTTTTTAACTGACCTCCTCCCTTCTTTAATTTCATTTTTTTTGGGGGGGGGGTCAAAGGTCAAATTCAGATTGCTGTATTTCAGTTCAGTGGAATTTTCGATCTAACAAGACAAGAGCAGAATCACGCTCTGTAGGATTTGAACCTACGACATTGGGTTTTGGAGACCCACGTTCTACCGAACTGAACTAAGAGCGCTTTCTTACCACAACGGAAAAGACTGTAAAGAAGGGGATTCTTTTTTTTATATAGTATAGAACCCCCCCAAAAAATTCAACCCCAATAAATACTTCTTGCATATGTATACTATCATAAAATTGAAAATTATGTATTATGTATGTCCAAATTGAATCGCTCTAAAATGTATCTCTGGTTACTGCTTCGAGGAGCAATAATAGGTAGGGATGACAGGATTTGAACCCGTGACATTTTGTACCCAAAACAAACGCGCTACCAAGCTGCGCTACATCCCTTTCAACTGGTCTACAGTATCATTGTAGAAAATCCCCGTCTTGTTTTCCACATCCTTATTTTATTTCCATTTCCTTCCTTTCTATGCAAAATGTATCTTGCCATTTCTTCCTCTTGGTCTCATATCATATAACATATAATAATAAATTAATATTTTTCTCGGGAATTCTCAGGCGCAAAGGGACCCGTTTTTTTGCTTTAAGAAAAAGAAAATCTTCTCTACCGAATCATTGCACATGTCAAGTTGAATTGGGGATTCCACACACAAATACAAGTGGTCTTTAACTACATATACATCTCTTACCATAATGTATTACAATATGGAATATAAAAAAAAGAAGGAGGATTCTCAATGCGAGATTTTAAAACATATCTTTCCGTGGCACCGGTACTAAGTACTCTCTGGTTCGGGTCTTTAGCGGGTTTATTGATAGAAATCAATCGTTTCTTCCCAGATGCGTTGACATTTCCTTTTTTTTCATTCTAGTTATTGATATGGAAAGGGGTGAAGAAGATTAGAAATAGAGTCAAATATTTGTGACTAATCCCTCTTTCCCGTCTTTTTTTTTTTTTCGAATTAGATAGATTGAATACGGGGGTAAAGAGAAAGAAAAAAGTGGATTCAACCTCAGTTAAATTCGGGTTAAGGCTCCAATTAAATTAAGAATCAAATTAATAATAGAGTTAAAAGAAAACAAAAGGGAAATGTGACTAGAATAAGAGTATCATGCAATACAAGATACTTAAATGAAATACTGTACTGCGATTAGAAATCGCTTTCGAAATTGTTGTATTACTTATTATTTACTATATTAATTGCAACAAAATCTTTATTTCATAATTTGATTTTGAGTTGTTAGCCACTTCTATTTTTTCGTCCCTTTTCCTTTCTTCTTATTTGCGTCGGATCGGAAAATAGAAACGTTGGGTGAATCAAAAACCCAAAGGAGGTTCATGGCCAAGGGTAAAGACGTTCGAGTAAGGGTTATTTTGGAATGTACCGGTTGTGTTCGAAACGGTGTTAATAAGGAATCAACGGGTATTTCCAGATATATTACTCAAAAGAATCGACACAATACACCTAGTCGATTGGAATTGAGAAAATTCTGTCCGTATTGTTTCAAACATACAATTCATGGGGAGATAAAGAAATAGATATAGATCGAACCGAGTGCTTGGGTGTCACCCTTTCAAGGAACATGAAAAAAATTTAGATATATATTTCTATTATTTCATATATTGAAATAAAAACAACTAAATAAATATAGACAAACCCAATCCTATGAATTTCTTCTATAATTTTTTTTTGATTTGATCGAAATAGTATTTTAGGGATAAGGAATAAACAAATTATGGATAAATCCAAGCGACTCTTTCTTAAATCCAAGCGATCTTTTCGTAGGCGTTTGCCCCCGATCCAATCGGGGGATCGAATTGATTATAGAAACATGAGTTTAATTAGTCGATTTATTAGTGAACAAGGAAAAATATTATCTAGACGGGTGAATAGATTAACCTTAAAAGAACAACGATTAATTACTATTGCTATAAAACAAGCTCGTATTTTATCTTCGTTACCTTTTCTTAATAATGAGAAACAATTTGAAAGAAGGGAGTCAACCACCAGAACTCCTGGTTTTAGGAACAGAAAAAAATAGGCTTACTTTTCAATTGAATCAAAATTCTAATCCGAACTCAAAAACAGATGGACGTTTTGTTCAAAAAATCCGAGAATCATTCGTGTCGTAAGAAAAAAAAGAATCGGGTAAGAGGAATAAATTTTTTTATCGGGCGTGTTCGCTCATTTTGACGACTTTATCATATTATCAGATTTTATCATACTAATTTCTACTCTACCTTCCCGGAGTTCATTCTCCAGAGAATTCCATTTCAAAAAGTTTGGCGGATTCCTTCCAATCCCCTTATTTTATGATCTCGTTGGAAATCATATAAAGACAATTCCTATTTGATATAGCCATTTGTGCAAGGATTTTACGATTAAGAAGCAACTGCCCCTTATACAGATTGTGTATTAATCTACTATAAATATAGGATGCCCCCGCCCCGCGAATTACTGCATTTATTCGAGTGATCCACAAACGACGAAAATCCCTTTTTTTCCTATCTCTATCACGATGCGCCGAAACCAAAGCTCTTATTTTCTGTTGAATAATTGTTCGAGTAAGTCTTGAATGAGCCCCGCGAAAACTTGATGCAAATAAACGCATTTTTGTTCTACGTCTTCGAGCTATATATCCTCGTCTAATTCTGGTCATTGAGTAAATGAAACTTTAATGAATAACTAATTGATTTCCTTTCTTTCAGTTATTCTTTTCCCCCTTCCTGGTCTATTAATAACAAAACGGATTCTTCCAATTTATAAAATAAAAATTCCAATGGCTTTTGCTACTATAACCTTCCCTACCACGCTTTTTTCCTTTTTTCTAGGCATTGGAAAAATAAAAATAGAAATAGCTAAAGAAATTGTGGGTTCCATCGTCTCTATGGTTACTTCTTAAACGGTGAGGTCTTCTCTATACACCGGAGCCCTTTCCTTCATTTTATTGGTAACTTGTACAGTTACCACTCTTTGGCTCTACCCATGAATTTTCCAGTAATGGGTCTTTCATAATGAGATATACCTTATACAGTAACGGTATTTAATTATGAAGATTGGTTGGGTAGCTGACCTTGTGAGTCCGTTCTTCTAAACATAATATTTCTACTTTTTTAAATAGGATTTCCCCCGCTTAATGGGTAACTATTTGTTACCAATGGGGAATTCTTTCTCATCTTAAATTGAAAATTCAGGTGATTTAATTTGCACCAATTGAAACCATAAATTTCATACACAATAGAAAGATATGATAGATCCATCTTTTTTAGATCGTGAATGGAGTTCTTCCATTCTATCCGATTCACCGGTACTGATCATTGATACTGGAAAAATTGTTTTTTCTTTTGTTTTGTCTCAGCCCATGATTTAAACGAGTCGCACATACACCCTCGTACATGTTCCTCGACGCTGAGGGCATCCCCCAAGAGCGGGGGATTTCGTGACGTTTCTGATTGGCTGTCTTGGGTTTCTAATAAGTTGTTTAATAGTTGGCATGCTGAATTATACATTATGGGCTGGTTTAGATTGATCCTAACCGGATGATTATGAATTTATTCGATTTCAATATATTAATAGAATATTAAACCCTTAATTAAGTAATTAAGAAGTAAGAAGATAAAATCTTAAATCGTATATTTGCACGAAATCACTGCTATTTTTTATCCAACCGCTACAAAATCAACAATTCCATGAGCTTGGGCTTCTGTTGCTGACATAAAAGTATCCCTTTCCATGTCTTCGGATACAGCCCATAAGGGCTTGCCTGTTCTTTGTACATAAACCCTTGTAAGGATTTCGCGCAGTTTCAGTAGTTCTTCCGCTTCCAGGATAAGTTCGGACGTTTGTGCCTCATAAAAACTGGCAGCAGGTTGATGGATCATTACCCTGATCATATAATATAACACAATCAAAGGTTCCTGTATCTCGCACGAGGAGGCAAGGCGAAGAGATAAAGAATAAAATAAGAAAAAGATAGAAAACCGTACGGGCATTTTTTTCACATTGCATACGGCTCCACAATGGAATTTTTTTACCTTTCATCGAAGAAAGAGAAAATGTGGGATCTATTATACCCAGATCGGTAAATGATCCAATTACCACCCTTCTTTTTTTTCGGAGGAGTTCAAAAATACTATGATGGCCCCGTTGCTTTAATATATTTATTTCGTCTGTGATTCAGCAATCCCAAAGTTTCTTTTTTTTTTTTCGTACTCTTTCATAACATAAATGTTGTTAATAACCTGCCGGTGTGAAAAAAGTTTGTGACGCTGAAATCGACCTACGATAGGTAAGATAAAATCGGAAATACCCTTCCTTTATCTCATACTACTCTTTCGATACATAATCTAATATTTTGAAAAACAATAAAAAATTTGCATATCGAATTCGAAGTGCCATGCTAATATTACTTAATATTAATAATTCATATGGCGAAGGCATAGTCTTCTTTTTTCTCTTAAATAAAAAACCCATTGGCGCCAAGCGTGAGGGAATGCTAGACGTTTGGTAATTGCTCCTCCGACCAGGATAAAAGACCCCATTGAGGCGGCTAATCCCATGCATATTGTCTGTATATCTGGTCGCACAAATTGCATAGTATCGTAAATGGCTATTCCAGGTATTACCCATCCGCCGGGAGAGTTTATAAGCAAATACAGATCCTTGGTATCACTCTCCGAACTGAGATATACAAAAAGACCAATAAGTTGATTCGAAACATTGCTATCAATCGCTTGGCCTAAAAAAATTAATCTTTCTCGATAAAGTCGGTTGATTCGGATAAAATTGTATCCCTTAGGAGCCGTACGGGCACCTTTTGATACATACGGTTCAACAAAACTAAAACTTGCGAAAAAAAAAATCAATGTGTAGCTTCCAGCCCTCTTTCTTTTCTTTTTTTATAGCGGACTCCTTCTAATGAAGGAAGGGGCTTCTCTTTCATTTTTGAAGAACGATGCGTTTGGCCGGTTTTCCTAAAATATTAGAATATAAAAAACAGTTTTATCGCACTAACTTTTCATTGATGTATTTTTTCATCGAGATCAAATCCAAAAATCACGATGCCATTTTCTTGTTCCTGAATGGGCTTCTTCCATTTTTTTAGGTTTATGCTCTACTCCGAGTAAGGATCCGCCCGATTTTGATTTGCACATATAGGACAAATGACCCCAATACCACGTCTTTGTTTTTTTTTTTTTTTTTTTTTCATTTTTTCTCAATTTTGCAATTTATTTCTTTTATGTCTTCCGCCAAATATTCGACGTATCCATTATATTTATTATTCGATTGATTAACTGTTTGGGATCAGTGCTATTTAATAATTTCTTTCTAAATAGAATTGTTTATGATATCTATAAGTCCTAATAATAGATATATTACCAATTGGGTTTTTCTAAACGGAGCCTGGATACTTAATTTTATTGGTCCAGCCAAGTCGACCATAAATTATTTGAATTGCTAATATTAATCTGGATACCTCTTCACAAAACGGATCTAATTGCATTTCATTGCACTTCACGTTACAAATTTTTGATGATTCAATCGCTTTTTTTGGGGGCGAAAGAGAGGATATCTCGATCGGGGGAGAGAATGGGGAAATCCCATATGACCCAATATATCTGACAGGGCGCACTATATGTCAATCCAAGTTGGATTTCGCTCTCCGGGAGTTCGAAAAGGAACTTTTGGAACACCAATAGGCATAAACTGAAAGAAAAAAGAATTAAGTACTCTATTTCACTTTGATGTGGAAACGTAATAATGGTTTTATTATTTTAATAATTTAATAATATTTAATAATATTAGCTTTATCGTCATATTTTCTACATAGATAGAATAAGTTCATAAAATAAAGGAAAACAAAGAAAGTTTTTACGAATAGGTACTTTGAATGATGACTAAATATGGATGCATGCGCTCTTCGAAAAGGGAATAAACCCCCATTGCGTATTGGTACTTATCGAGTATAGAATAGATCTGCTTCTCTTTTTTCCTATGAACCAAGTTGTTCCATTTTTACTAAAAGAATAGAACAAATAGTAACCCTTTTTCCGAGATAATCCACTGAAAAAAAAAAGGGGTCCATAGCATAGTTTTTTCAATGCAATAAAGTTACATAGTGTCTATTTTTTGTTGATAAAGGGGTATTACCATGGGTTTGCCTTGGTATCGTGTTCATACTGTCGTATTGAATGATCCCGGTCGTTTGCTTTCTGTTCATATAATGCATACAGCTCTGGTTGCTGGTTGGGCCGGTTCAATGGCTCTATATGAATTAGCAGTTTTTGATCCCTCCGACCCTGTTCTCGATCCAATGTGGAGACAAGGTATGTTCGTTATACCCTTCATGACTCGTTTAGGAATAACCAATTCATGGGGCGGTTGGAGTATTACAGGAGGGACGATAACGAATCCGGGGGTTTGGAGTTACGAAGGTGTAGCCGGGGCGCATATTGTGTTCTCTGGCTTGTGCTTCTTGGCAGCTATCTGGCATTGGGTGTATTGGGATCTAGAAATATTTGGTGATGAACGCACAGGAAAACCTTCTTTGGATTTGCCTAAGATCTTTGGAATTCATTTATTTCTCTCAGGAGTGGCTTGCTTTGGCTTTGGCGCATTTCATGTAACAGGATTGTATGGTCCTGGAATATGGGTGTCCGACCCATATGGACTAACTGGAAAGGTACAATCTGTAAATCCCGCGTGGGGTGTGGAAGGTTTTGATCCCTTTGTTCCAGGAGGAATAGCCTCTCATCATATTGCAGCAGGGACATTGGGCATATTAGCAGGCTTATTCCATCTTAGTGTCCGCCCGCCCCAACGTCTATATAAAGGATTACGTATGGGCAATATTGAAACCGTTCTTTCCAGCAGTATCGCTGCTGTCTTTTTTGCAGCTTTTGTTGTTGCTGGAACTATGTGGTATGGTTCAGCAACTACTCCTATCGAATTATTCGGTCCCACCCGTTATCAATGGGATCAGGGATACTTTCAGCAAGAAATATATCGAAGAGTTAGCGCTGGACTAGCCGAAAATCAAAGTTTATCAGAGGCTTGGTCTAAAATTCCTGAAAAATTAACTTTTTATGATTACATCGGAAATAATCCAGCGAAAGGGGGATTATTCAGAGCGGGTTCAATGGATAACGGAGATGGAATAGCTGTCGGGTGGTTAGGACATCCTATCTTTAGAGATAAAGAAGGGCGTGAACTTTTTGTACGTCGCATGCCTACTTTTTTTGAAACATTTCCAGTTGTTTTGGTAGACGGAGATGGAATTGTTAGAGCCGATGTTCCCTTTAGAAGGGCAGAATCGAAGTATAGTGTCGAACAAGTAGGCGTAACCGTTGAGTTCTATGGTGGCGAACTGAACGGAGTGAGTTATAGTGATCCTGCGACTGTGAAAAAATATGCTAGACGTGCCCAATTGGGTGAAATTTTTGAATTAGATCGTGCTACTTTGAAATCCGATGGTGTTTTTCGTAGCAGTCCAAGAGGTTGGTTTACTTTTGGGCATGCTTCCTTTGCTCTGCTCTTTTTCTTCGGGCACATTTGGCATGGTGCTAGAACCTTATTCAGAGATGTTTTTGCTGGTATTGACCCAGATTTGGATGCTCAAGTGGAATTTGGAGCATTCCAAAAACTTGGAGATCCAACTACAAGAAGACAAGTAGTCTGATGCAGCATTGCTCTGTTATTTTTCGCTTCTCACCTCTATTTTCTCTTTGTGATTTTACATAGGATACTGAAAAAGTCTGGATTTAAATCTCCGCCCTTTCGCCTTTTCTTTGATTTTTTTTCTTTAATCGGGGAGATGATCCCCAATAAACAGGTATGGAAGCTATAATTGTAAACCGCGATCAAATTTATGGAAGCATTGGTTTATACATTCCTCTTAGTCTCGACTCTAGGGATCATTTTTTTCGCTATCTTTTTTCGCGAACCACCTAAAGTTCCAACTAAAAAATGAAATGATTTTTCATTATCTGAATTGAAGTAATGAGCCTCCCAACATTGGGAGGCTCATTACTTCAACTAGTCCCCGTGCTCTTCGAACGGGTCTCTTAGTTGTTGAGAGGGTTGCCCAAAAGCAGTATATAAGGCGTACCCAGTAAAACTTACAAGTAATCCAGATATAGAGATGGCGACTAGGGTTGCTGTTTCCATTATTATATAATTTCAAGACCACAATGGATCTATGATAAGATTGTTTATTTACAACGGAATGGTATACAAAGTCAACAGATCTCAATGAATACAAAATAGGATTTATGGCTGCACAAACTGTTGAGGGTAGTTCTAGATCTGGTCCAAGACGGACGTCTGTAGGGGCTTTATTGAAACCATTGAATTCGGAATATGGTAAAGTAGCTCCTGGATGGGGAACTACTCCTTTAATGGGTGTCGCAATGGCTCTATTTGCGGTATTCCTATCTATTATTTTGGAGATTTATAATTCTTCCGTTTTACTGGACGGAATTTCACTGAATTAGATTTATAAGAACCCTAGCTTTTAAATAAAAATACAAAAAACGATGCATTTAGGCCTCGGCTTTTTATTTTAGCTTATTCTTTTTTGGTAGTTCGACCGCGAAATTTTTGTGTTTCTGTATTTCCGGAATATGAGTGTGTGACTTGTTATAATTGATCCTATTGAGAGTACAGAGAGTGGGTCTGTCGTCTTGATAGAGATGGTTTTACCCCGTCGGATATTCATTCTAGTATCTGGAGCACGGAATATATGAAATATATCACGAAGTATTTGAACTATGATTCATACTTAATATTCAGACCTCGTGGCCGGATTCCTCAAATTTTTCCAAAGAAAAAGTTTTCAATTGAAAGAGTTTTCTTCTTTCAAATTCCCGTTTGTTCTTTGATTTTGCTCAAAGAACAAACTTTTCTTTCTAGTTTTAGTCATTATATCGATTCTACTCGTTGAATAAATGATGATCCAATGGTTCTTACTCAGGGAATCCTTGACTTAGCTTGAAGGTTTTATTGAATCATCGTGGTTCTAGTATGAATTTAAGGTTTCAATTGATTCCTAGGGTCTTAACAAGAAAATTCCTATCAATAATAAAGAAAACAAAAGGAAAGCTACATTACATACAAATTAAAATAACAGATGAAAGAAAAAAATAGGGAAATAGAAGATTCAAGAGGCCTGGAACGATCAACAGAAAGACAAGTGAGCCTACTTGATTTTTTGACATTCTAATTATAACAAAAAAAAAAAGAGCTTTCTTACTTTTACTCTTTCGTATTTTTAGCGAAAATTGAATCATAAGAAGTTTCCAATTTTGTATTCCATACCTCTTTTAACCTGTTTTTTGTTTGAGCTGTACGAGATGAAATTCTCATATACGGTTCTCAGAGGGGGAGTCCCCTTGGTTTACCTATCTCAATAAAGTCTACGATTGGTTCGAAGAGCGTCTCGAGATTCAGGCGATTGCAGATGATATAACTAGTAAATACGTTCCTCCTCATGTCAACATATTTTATTGTCTAGGAGGAATTACGCT